AAGCCTTTTTTTTTTTTAGCGGATGAATTAACGAAATTAAAATTTTGTACCGATAAATAAACAGGCTTATAGAAAGATGACGCTATAAATATTCCGAAAAAAGCTATACTGACTGAAAAAGTTGCATTTGTTAAAAATTCATACAAATCCGCAGAATTTTGTTCATTTTCATGCAAAAGGTTAAAAGACGGAGTTAAAAGTTTTGACAATATATCCAACTTGATTTCTTCTTGATTGAATTGATTGAAAGGAATTCCTACGGCTCCAATAAATAAAGAAAATAGTACGAAGACAAGCATAGGAAATAACATAGTATTATCGGATTCCCTTGGGTAGAAAAAAATACTTTTAGTGTTAAAATTAGGAATAGTAATAAAGGGCCATGTCATATTTCTTACATTAACATCAATTTTATATGTGTTCTTCCAAAAAAAAGAAGTCCTGTCATTATTATTAATTGGTAATAAAGGTAATAAACAAAAATTTTTGTTAAATGTTTTTAATCCTTCTTTACCCCATAAAGATATTGAATAAAATGAACTGTTTTTTTTCCCGTTGTAATTTTTAAAATTAAGATTTAAATATCCTTCAAAAATAAGTAAATAAATCCGAAACATATAAAATGCAGTTAATCCCGCAGTGAACCAAGCTATTATTGCGAAACTAAGTGAATACAACCAACTATCATTAAGAATTTCATCTTTGGACCAAAAACAGGCGAAGGGTGGAATACCACAAAGAGAAAATGTTCCTAATAAAAAAGAAGTTTTTGTAATTGGAATATGTTTTGTTAAACCACCCATAAGAACCATATTTTGACTCTTATCTGGAGAATAACCAACAATAGCTTCCATTGAATGAATAATAGATCCAGACCCTAAAAACAACAATGCTTTCGAATAGGCATGAGTAATCAAATGAAATAAAGCACCTCGATAAGACCCCATACCTAGAGCTAACATCATATAACCCAATTGAGACATTGTAGAATAAGCTAAACCTCTCTTAATATCTTTTTGAGCAAGAACTAAAGTAGCTCCTAAAAAGACTGTGATTATGCCTATCAAAGCTATTAAATTCATTATGTAAGGTATGACTAGGAAAAGAGTAAAAAGTCGAGCTACAAGAAAAATTCCCGCCGCTACCATAGTAGCAGCATGTATCATAGCCGAAATCGGAGTAGGGCCTTCCATGGCATCGGGCAACCATACATGAAGAGGAAATTGTGCTGATTTAGCAATTGCACCGGAAAATAAGAAAAAGGTACACAAAGTAACGAATACAAGATTAACTTGATTATTAGAAATCAAGTTAGTGACTATTTTGAACAAATCTCGAAATTCGAAGCTGCCCGTTATCCAATAAAGACCAATAATTCCTAATAATAAACCAAAATCCCCTACACGATTAGTTACAAATGCTTTTTGACAAGCATTCGATGCACTAGGTCGTGTGAACCAAAAACCTATTAAAAGATAAGAACACATTCCAACTAATTCCCAAAAAATATAAATTTGTAGCAAATTCGAACTAGTAACTAATCCCAACATTGAAGTATTGAAAAAACTCATATAAGCAAAAAATCTCAAATAGCTTTGATCATGAGACATATAATTATCACTATAAAAAAGAACCATAATTCCAACTGTAATAATTAATATTAACAAAATAGAAGTAAGTGGGTCAATCAAGTGTCCGAACTCTAAAGAAAAATCATTATTGATGGTCCATGACCATATATGTTGATAAATAAAACTGCTATTTATTTGCTGAATAGACAGATCGAGTGAAAAAATCATAACTATACTTAACAATAAAACACTTGGAAAAGCCCACATACGACGAAGTTTTTTTGTTGTCACCGGAAAAAGGAGAAGTCCTGTTCCTATTAACATAGGGACTGGGAATGTAAGGAAAGGTATGATCCATGAATATTGATATATATGTTCCATAACAAAAACTTTTTTAATTACTAATTAATTATTTCGTGTTTCTGATTTATCAGCTCTTATATCTTTTTATTTTAAATCAGTCAATAAAGAAAATAAATGAAAAAGAAAAAATACAAAGTATATAAAAATGAAATCCAATTTTATATTTCTATTTTTAATTATTATCAATTAAAAAAAAAATTCACATATTAAAATCAAAAAGTTCGAATTCGTCAAATAAAGATACTACTGAAAATAAAAAAATACTTATTCTAACTAACTAGAAAGCCATTATTATTCAAAAAATTACTTAAAATTTTTTATTTTTAATTAAAAATTTTTATCTACATAGAGAAAGGTTAAAGAATTCTAAAAAAAGTGGTTTATTAAATTTTGATAGTGATAGTAATAATAAAAAAAGCTAATTTTAACAGAAGCACGAATAATGTTAGCAGATCCTTACTGGATTCAATAAAATAATTATTTTATTTGTTTATTTATTCAGAACCATTTCACAACCATTAACTAGTACCTTTTGAAATGGAGTTATTTTTTTTCATTATGTTTCGAAAAAAGACTGTTATATTTGACACTTTTCTTTTATATTTTCCATAGGTATAAAGTAAAGAATTATTCAATTTTTTTTTTTAATTTTAACAAATTAATTAATAGTCTCATTTGTATTTTCAAATTCAATTTGAATTAGATATACTTTTTCGTTGAGTTTAACAAATTATACGAAAAAAAAGTTAAAGGTTTTTAAATATAATTCTAAAATATTCGGCTAACTAACAATTTCAGGATAAAAAAAATTTAGGTTCTTAAACTTTATTGATGTATTTTTTTATATATTTAATATGATGAAAAAAGATAGAAATAAGTCGGATAGGCTTTTTTGATGAAAAGAGTATAATTTTCAGATTTAATATATAGAGTAAGGAAGCGAATAGTAAAAATCTATTAAAAAAAAAAGAAGCTTTCGGATAAAGTAAAGACAATTTTTTTTTTAAGTACGTAGCAGAACTAGAAATTTTGTTGTTATATGATAGAATATCTAATGATGTTTCGAAATCCTAACTCAAACTCTTTACACAATAAAAAACTAAGCAATAAAATATTTCGAGAAATCTATTGAATGTAATAAATATTTGAATTGGAATTCATAAAATTTGATTTGTTTTTATTCTTAAATAAAAATTTCGTCATGAATTTGAATATTTCGTAAAAAGTAAAGTATTGCCTCAAAGCTCGACGATTAAATAAAAAGTGATTATTATAATTTCAAGCAAGCCGCTATGGTGAAATTGGTAGACACGCTGCTCTTAGGAAGCAGTGCTAGAGCATCTCGGTTCGAGTCCGAGTAGCGGTATTAGATCCTGGAATTTTCAAAAGGATACAATATATCCTATAATGACTTTACTTCCTAATTTCAATTATATATACGAAAAGAGGAACCCCCATAACTTTTTTATTTTATTTTTTACTTTATGATAGTTTCGGCTTTAGAGCATATATTAACTCATATATCTTTTTCAGTCGTGTCAATTGTAATTACAATTCATTTGATAACCTTATTGGTCGATGAATTCGTAGAACTCTATGATTCGTCAGAAAAAGGCATGATAACTACTGTTTTCTGTATAACAGGATTATTATTTACTCGTTGGTTTTTTGGTGGACATTTACCATTAAGTGATTTATATGAATCATTAATCTTTCTTTCATGGGCATTTTCTGCTATTCATATAGTTCCGTATTTTAAAAAATATAAAAATTATTTAAGCGCAATAACCGCGCCAAGTACTCTTTTTACTCAAGGGTTTGCCACTTCAGGTCTTTTAAAAGGCATGCATCAATCAGAAATGTTAGTGCCCGCTCTTCAATCCCAGTGGTTAATGATGCACGTAAGTATGATGATATTGGGCTATGCAGCTCTTTTGTGTGGATCATTATTATCAGTAGCATTTCTAGTCATCAGATTTCAAAAAATCATAAGAATTTTTGATAAAAGCAATAATTTATTACCCGATTCATTTTACTTTAATGAGATACAATATATAACGAACCGAAAAAATGTTTTAAGAAATATTTCCGTTCTTTCGTCTAAGAATTATTATAGGTTTCAATTGATTCAACAATTAGATGACTGGAGTTATCGGATTATAAGTATAGGATTTATTTTTTTAACTATAGGTATTCTTTCGGGAGCAGTCTGGGCTAATGAAGCATGGGGATCATATTGGAATTGGGACCCAAAGGAAACTTGGGCGTTTATTACATGGACCATATTCGCGATTTTTTTTCATACTCGAACAAATAAAAATTTTGAGGGTTTAAATTCGGCAATTGTCGCTTCTAGCGGTTTTCTTATAATTTGGATATGCTATTTTGGAGTGAATTTATTAGGAATAGGACTACATAGTTATGGTTCATTTACATTAACAATTACCACTTGAAGAAAGAGTCTGACGAATGCAACTCTCTAGGACAGCAAAATATAGAGACAAAAAGCTTCAGGTAAGCTGTTGAGAACTTTTTGAATCAACTAGTATGGTAATTCAAAAAGTTCTCACAAATGACAAAAATTTTTGCTTAGAATTCATTTTTTGTTAATTAAAATTCAAGATTTAAGAGAGTAAAAAAGAAGTTTTTTCATTGTGTAACCTAATAATTTTGAATTTTTGAAAATCAAAAATCATAGGATTTTTTTTTTTTAGAAAAACTATCTATAAAAATAATTAGATAGAATAGCTTCGACTCTGTCAATTGATAATGAGAAAACGAAATCCGGATAAATACCAATACTTATTACAGGCAGAAGGATAGAGATCGAAACAAATAATTCCCGAGGTCCAGAATCAAAAAAATAAGAGTTTGGAGCATTAAACAGTTTGTATCCATAGAACATCTGTCGTAACATAGATAATAAATAAATAGGAGTTAATATCATTCCAACTGCCATTACGATAGTAATTAATATTTTTGTCGTTAAAAGGTATTTTTGGCCACTAATTAGTCCAAAAAAGACTATCAATTCCGCAAAAAAACCACTCATGCCCGGTAATGCAAGGGAAGCTAGTGATAAAATACTGAAGGTCGTGAATAGTTTTGGCATTAAGGGAGCCATTCCGCCCATTTCGTCAAGATAAAGACGACGTATTCTATCATAACCAGTTCCTGCCAAGAAAAAGAGTGCAGCACCAATAAATCCATGGGATAGAATTTGTAAAATAGCTCCATTGAGTCCCATATCACTTATAGAGCAAATTCCTATAATTATGAAACCCATATGAGATACAGAAGAATAGGCTATTCTTTTTTTTAAATTTCGTTGACCAGGAGATGTTGAAGCTGCATAGATTATTTGCATTACGCCTATTATTATCAACCAGGGGGAGAAGATAGAATGAGCATGAGGTAATAATTCCATATTGATTCGAATCAATCCATACGCCCCCATTTTTAATAGGATTCCGGCTAGAAGCATACAAGTACTGTAATGTGCTTCCCCATGAGTGTCTGGTAACCATGTATGTAAGGGTATAATCGGTGATTTGACAGCAAAAGCAATAAGAAATCCAATATAGAAAAATATTTCTAGTCCCACAGGATATGATTGATTGGCTGATGTTTCAAAATTAAATGTTGGTTCATTAGAACCATATAAAGCGATACCTAAAGTTCCCATTAATAAAAAAACCGAACCGCCTGCAGTATACAAAATAAACTTTGTAGCTGAATACAGACGTTTCTTTCCCCCCCACATGGAAAGAAGTAGATAGACGGGAAGTAATTCTAACTCCCACATGATAAAAAAAAGTAAAAGATCTTGAGATGAAAATAATCCTATTTGAGCACTATACATTGCCAACATCAGAAAATTGAATAATCGAGAATCCCGAGTAATCGGCCAAGCCGCTAAAGTCGCTAAAGTGGTGATAAATCCTGTCAGTAAAATAGGTCCTAAAGAAAATCCATCTATTCCCAATCTCCAGTACAAATCAAAAAACGGGATCCATTTATAATCTTCTGCTAATTGGATTAATGGGTCCTCAAATTGAAAATAATAAGAGAACGCATAAGTTATTAAAAGGAGCTCTACTATACATATATATAAAGTATACCACCTAATTACCTTATTTCCTCTATGAGGGAAAAAGAAAATTAATAAACCCGCCGCTATCGGTAAAACTACAAATATTGTTAACCAAGGAAAAGAATTCGTGGTAAAGACAAGATACGTTTAGACTGGAAAAACCCGTGCTAGAAAAAATTTTTTCGAGTACGGGTTTTTGTCGGTAAACAAAAAAGCAAATGTATTCAAGTGGGGTTTTCTGGAAACTATCAATAAGCTAGACCCATGCTTCGAGTTGTTTCATGCCATAAATAAACTCGAACACTCAAGAAATCTGTTGGACAAGCGGATTCACATCTTTTACAACCGACACAATCCTCTGTTCTTGGAGCGGAAGCAATTTGTTTGGATTTACACCCATCCCAAGGTATCATTTCTAATACATCCGTGGGACAGGCTCGGACACATTGAGTACACCCTATACATGTATCATAAATTTTTACTGAATGTGACATTGGATTAAAAATTTTTTTAACGTCATAAAATTTCAATCTAGTAAATTTCTAAATGAATCAGCATATATTTAGAAACCAGACGAATCAATGATTTACCAGAAATTTTATCAATTCTGGATCAACTTCTGAGATAGAGCCAAGATATTTTAATTTCTTACGTTTTCACAAACATGATCAGACAACTTAGATATCATACATACCAACTCAAATTAATAAATATGAAAATTATATTCTATAACAATTAATACTACTTATTCAACAAATTCGATTGATTGATACAGGTGGATTTTCTGTTACGATAAATTGACGAAACAATAGCCGGTCCAATAGCTGCTTCAGCGGCTGCGATAGCTATAACAAAAATTGAAAAAATATTTCCTTTTAGTTGGCGACTATCAAAAAAATCAGAAAATGTTACGAAATTTATATTAACAGCATTCAGTATAAGTTCAAGACACATAAGGGCTCTAACCATATTTCGACTCGTGATTAATCCATAGATACCGATAGAAAATAAAAAGGCACTCAAAATAAGTACATGCTCGAGCATCATTGACCAACTCCTTATCAATTTTTCAATTTCGATTTATTTCAATATGAACAACAATTCCACCTGAGATTGACTCGAATTAAGAATATCATAAGTACTGAACAAATAAATATATGGATAATAGATCAAATAAAAGAATTTATACATTTATACATTTATACATAAATAATCTTTATAAATAATCTTTAAATAAAATTGAAGGAAAAGAGATGTGATAACATAGAAAACAGTTTTAATTTTGATTTCGATTATTAATTCGAAAAATTTCTTACTGACGAGCCACAGCAATCGCACCTATCAAAGCAACTAAAAGAATTATTGAAATGAATTCAAATGGAAGAAAAAAATCTGTTGCTAAATGAATTCCAATTTGTTGACCATTACTTATCAAATCTTGTTCTATAATCTGATTTTTTGTTGTAGTCCAAATAATTCCGTACCATGACGTATCGGGAATAATAGTAATTAGTGAAACAAAAATACTTGTACAAATTAAGGAAGTAACCCCATTTCCAACAGTCCAAAGATTCAAATCTTTGTAATATTCTGAACCATTCATGAACATTACGGCAAATATAATTAAAACATTTATAGCTCCCACATAAATAAGGAGCTGCGCAGCAGCTACAAAATGAGAGTTTGATAAAATATAAACTAAAGATATACAAACAAGAACGAATCCTAATGAAAAGGCAGAATAAATTGGGTTGGTAAATAATACTACCCCTAAACCTCCTAATATAAGACCTAATCCCAGAAAGACTAAAAGAAAATCATGTATTAGTCCAGGTGAATCCATTGCACGTAAAATAAGAAATAAAAAAATTGAATTGTTTTTTCATGACCTTATTGACTATTGACTTGACCAGGAAAAACTTTTTTATATTTTATATTTTTATTATTTTTTATTTTAATTTTATTATTATAATTATTATTATATATATTATTATATATAATTATTATTATAATTATTATTATATATATTATTATATATAATTATTATTATAGGTATATAATTATTATTATATATATTATTATATATAATTATTATTATAGGTATATAATTATTATTATAGGCTTCTTAATTTAAAATTCGAGGGGGTCTAAATAATTACTATATTTACAACTATTGAACTAATTTCATTCTTTCTTGAATTTCTTGAAAAAGAAAAGGCATTCAAATTTTATTCTCGAAAGAATTTTGGATAGAATTATAGATATCTTAATAGATTGTCAATCCAAATTAAATTTCGATGCAATTTTCTCATCAATCAAATTAATAGTTGGAATTTCGAATTTTTGTAGTCATTGACTAAGAAAATGAAAGAAAACCCCTTCTATATTTTTAGATCAAAACGGAACTTTCCTTTTTTTAGTTTAATAATTGTATTTTTAAATCAATCAAAGTGGTTTATCCATTTTTTTTTTAGTTGAATTTAAAATTGTTCGAATCGTATAATCGTCAACTACTGATATTGGTAAACGACCCAAAGCAATTTGATTATAATTCAATTCATGACGATCATAAGTAGAAAGCTCATATTCTTCCGTCATTGATAAACAATTTGTTGGACAATACTCAACACAGTTGCCGCAAAATATACAGATTCCGAAATCAATACTGTAATTAAGCAACCGTTTCTTTCGAATGTCAGTTTCCAATTTCCAATCAACAACAGGCAGATCTATAGGGCATACACGAACACATACTTCACAAGCAATGCATTTATCAAATTCGAAATGGATTCGACCGCGGAAACGCTCCGATGTAATTAATTTTTCATAAGGATATTGAATAGTTACAGGTAAACGATTTGCATGGGATAAGGTAATCATGAAACTTTGACCAATGTACCTTGTGGCTCGTATGGTTTGTTGCCCATAATTCATGAACCCAGTTACCATGGGAAACATAGCGTAAATTTTTATGAAGAATTTGATTTTTTTTTTCTCTTGTTTGAGTTGAAGACAAATCATAATATTCTTTTCTTATAGTTTTCTTTATTATTATTAATTAATAATTAATTATTAATTAATATTTAATATTAGAATTTTTCTAATTTTATTTTTTTTATTTTTTTTTATAGTGAAAGGAGTTGGAAAGAGGTTGTTAATAATAGATTACCGAGGGAAATTGGTAAAAGAAATTTCCATCCAAGATTTAAAAGTTGGTCCATTCGTAGTCTAGGTAAAGTCCATCTTGTTGTGATAGGAATGAACAAGAACAAATAAGTTTTAACCAATGTAATAAAGATACCAATTGTTGGTCCAACGACTCCGCTTATGTTATTTATTTCAAAAAACTCATGAACAAATATATAGGGAATACAGATATTCCAACCGCCCAAGTAAAGAACTGTTACAAATAATGAAGAAACTAATAAGTTTAAATAGGAAGCAATATAAAATAAACCAAATTTAATACCCGAATATTCCGTTTGATAACCTGCTACTAATTCTTCTTCTGCTTCTGGCAAATCAAAAGGTAATCTTTCACATTCTGCTAGAGAAGAAATAAAAAAAATAAAAAATCCTATCGGTTGACGCCACAAATTCCACCCCCAAAAACCAGATTTTGCTTGTGCCTCAACTATATCAACTGTACTTGAACTGTTAGATAATCATAGTCGGTGATAACATCACTGTTCTCATCGCTATTCCAGAACCGTACATGAGATTCTTACCTCATACGGCTCCTCGAAGTCCAAAAATAAATTTAAGGAACAGATCAATTGTATTATTTATTTTGATATATTTGTAGAATAGAGCGGATCAAAATAAGATAAAATCTATCGACGTTCCAAAATTCGAGCAATGAAATTCTATCTGTTAGAATAATAAAAATACAAAATTACTTCGGAATTGATCTCATCCTTTACCTTTAATAATTTCAATTTTTCTTTCTTGAGTAATAACTTTAATCCTTCAATAAAATACTCTTTGTAAAATTCCTTGTTAAAATACCAAATAGATATTTCAACCTATCATTTTCTATTACGAGACCCAATTATGACACGAATTCTATCTCTATGAATATCCATATAGGAGAAAAGAATAAAAAAAAAGGATTTTTCTTTTTTTTCTATTGTAATTATTGTAATTCGATTCTTTTTTTTTCGTTCTTATTCTTCTTTCTGAAAAAACGAAACGACAAGGGGGTTAAAAAAAAGGAAAGGATTATTTCGTTCCGGATAGTCAGTTCTTTAATTGTTGGGTAGGAGCATACTCTGAATTGGAATCATGGGGAGCACTGCCTGATCATTTCTACGAACTTAAAGCCCCGATTAATATACTTTTTGTCGAAATAGTTTTTTCGATAATTTTAAAAATCTCTATTACTAATCCTTTGTGTATCTTCGTGTTCCTAACCATCCACTCATTTTTGCTCAATCACCTGTCTGTTAGCATTAGGGTAATACCTATGGAAAATACCTATAAATAAAATAATAGTGAAAACTCCATAAATTTTATTTTTTGAGCCCGCTTCAAGTTAGGATGACTAATCAACCAATTTCGGGGCAAATGGTCTTCTTTTTTTATGTTTATTTCTGTTTTCCTTTTTATTCTTGTACCTAGGAAATGAGTCTCAATTTTTTTACTGCAAATTTCGAAGTTGTTTTTTTTTTTTTTCACTCATATAACTATCCAATTTAGTTCATGAACCAAATTGATGAATAAAAAATGAAGATATCTATTCAATTCATTTAACTTTCTTTCTAAAAATAATAGTGAGAAATTTCTGTTTCAACGAGTCGCACGTAGAGATATGGCTAACATACAAATAGTTAAAGGTATTTCATAACTAATCGATTGAGCAGCAGCTCGTAGACCACCTAAAAAGGAATATTTATTATTTGATCCATATCCTGACATAAGAAGTCCAACGGGAGCAATACTTGAAATGGCAATCCATAAAAAAACACCACTATTTATATCGGTTAAAACAAAGTGATAGCCAAAAGGAATTACTGAATAGCTTAAGAGAGTTGATATAACTGCTATAGATGGTCCAATACTGAATAAATGAGTATCCCCCCTAGATGGAAAAAGATTCTCTTTGAAAAGTAGTTTTGTCCCATCCGCTAGAGCTTGAAGAACTCCTAAAGGACCTCCATATTCGGGTCCAATGCGTTGTTGTATACCTGCGGATATTTCTCTTTCTAACCATACAATTACTAGTATGCTTAGTGTGATTCCCAATACAAGAGTCAAAATAGGAACAAACTCCCATATAATTCCATAGACTTCGTTTAAGGATTCTAAGCTAGCAAAAGAATGGATAGCTTGTACTTCTGTTGTATCAATTATCATTTCAACGATCAACTTCTCCCATAATGATATCTATACTACCTAGTATTGTCATAATATCAGCCAATTTCATTCTTTTAACTAATTCAGGAAGAATTTGCAAATTGATAAAACCTGGTGGTCGAATTTTCCATCTCCAAGGAAACCCACTCTGATCCCCTATCAGAAAAATTCCCAATTCTCCTTTTGGGGCTTCCACTCTGACATAAAGTTCTTGTTTCGGTAATTCAAAAGTAGGAGAAGTTTTTTTACTAATGAATCGATATTCGAAATCGTTCCATTCCGGATCCTTTTCTCTATCAAAATCAAAGCGTCGGGTTTCTAAATTCTCATAGGGCCCCCCTGGAATTCCTTCAAGAGCCTGTTGAATAATTTTTATAGATTCCAGCATTTCACCAATTCGGACTAAATAACGAGCTAATGAATCTCCTTCTTTTTGCCACTGGACTTCCCAATCAAATTCGTCGTAAGACTCATAATGATCAACTTTACGAAGATCCCATTGTACTCCGGAAGCTCGTAACATTGGTCCCGATAACCCCCAATTTATTGCTTCCTCCGCACCAACAATACCTACTCCTTCAACTCGTTCTAAAAAAATAGGATTTCGTGTAATAAGTTTTTGATATTCAACAACTCCTGTTAAAAAATAATCGCAAAAATCCAAACATTTATCTATCCAACCATGAGGTAGATCAGCCCCTACCCCCCCGATACGAAAATAATTATGCATCATTCTCATACCAGTGGCAGCTTCAAATAAATCATATATTAACTCTCTCTCTCTAAAAATATAGAAGAAAGGAGTCTGTGTACCAATATCTGCCATAAAAGGCCCAAGCCATAACAAATGAGAAGCTATACGACTTAATTCCAACATAATTACTCTAATATAGCCAGCCCTTTTTGGCACTTGAATATTTCCTAACAGTTCTGGACCATTTACTGTTATTGCTTCTGTGAACATAGTAGCCAAATAATCCCATCGTGTTACATAGGGCAAATACTGTATAATTGTTCGATTTTCTGCAATTTTTTCCATTCCTCTGTGTAAATAACCTAATATTGGTTCACAATCAATAACATCCTCACCGTCTAGAGTAATGATGAGTCGAAGAACACCGTGCATCGATGGGTGGTGGGGACCCATATTCACTATCATAAGGTCTTTTCGTTTAGCTGGTATATTCATAGGAGTTTCCTCGATCCATTCCACGAGTTACTGAAAACAAAAAGAAGTTCATCTCAAGATCTAATAAATCAAATAATTCAACAAAACTCTTCAAATTAAGAAATTAATGAGTTTTTAACTTCCGAATATCCAACCGACTAATTAATTCTTTATAACGTACTTTATTTTTTTTTTCTAAATACGACAACAGTCGTTGGCGTTTTCCTAAAATTTTCCGCAAACCTCTCTGAGATAAATAGTCTTTTCTATGCAATTCCAAATGTGAAGTAAGTCTTCGTATCTTATTTGTGAAACTTACTATTTGAAATTCAGCGGATCCCTTGTTTTCGTCTTTTTCTTTTTGTGAAATAACTGAAATGAATGAATTTTTTACCATAAAACAAGGACTCCCCCCCTTTTTTAGTTTTAAGTTTAAGATATTTTTTATTGATCAGTAATAATAATAAATTAATAAATGTATTCTATTAATAAATAATGTCAGTTCATCTTAATTTTGTATACACAAAAATCTTTACTTTGTTAGTTTACTTTGTTAGTAATTCAAAATTCTATTTGACAGAATTTTTAATTAATCAATCAAAAATTTGAAGGATTGTCTATTTCGTCGCTTACAAAGAAGAAAAAAATTCTAACTAAAAAAAAGTAAAAAAAAAATTCCATTGATTCATTTCATTTCTATTTCTAGATCTAATTCATAGATGATTGAATTCTATGTACCCGAATGGAATATGGAGGATAAAAGAATAAGGCGGCTATCTTCTTCGTTTCATCTACTATAACAAATAAGCTATGATATATATAATATATATGAAAAATTCGCCCTTATTAAAATTTCAACCGCGGATATATATATATTCTTACCATACTGAACCGACTGCCATTATTAGTATCGAACCAATAGCGATTCATACAAGCTAAATCCTCTAATCGAAAATTGGGCCAAAGAAAAAATTTCGATTTAATTAATTTATTTTTTTCTCTCCAAAAACGTTTGGTTTTCTCCAAAACGGGACTCCCTTTTTTTATGTTATTACCATTGAAAATTTCTGTATTTATATGAATATCGTTTTTATTTTTAAAATTGAAAGAAATTCGAATTCTTAATTCTCTACGACGTTTAGGGGATAAAATATTTTCAGGAACAAGTAAATCATAATCATTTTTTTCTCTATTTCCAATTATCTTGGAATGTCTTTCATCGGTAAAAGTATTTTTATTTTTATCAACATAGAATTTTTCTCTATATTTTTTATTAATTTGTTCTTTGTTCTTATGAACTAATAAGATACCCACCATTTGATACAAAAAAAATTGTCCATCAGTTTTTATCGACAGACGAATAGGTTCGATAATCAATATTCTCTTTTTCATCAATTCTGTAAGAGTTACATCTTTCTGAACCATCAGAATATTCAGATTTAGTTCGTTCCTTTGAATAGCCGATATAATAATTTCTCGTGGATTTGTTAGTCTAAGTAGGAAACAAGATGTTTTGATATTATCAATTATTTTTTGATTTAAAGAAACATTCCATCTTAATTGAAAACATAAATACTCTTTTAGGAAGAAATCAAGCTCTACTTCTGTATGACTTTTGTTTTGCTTTTTATTTCTATGTTTTGTCATATCTAATCCCATATAATCGTCGTCAATATCTTTTTCTTCATTATTTCGATTCTCTAATTCAATAATTTTGTTTTTATTCGATGATATAGATATAAGAAGGTGGCCTTTTTTATTCCCGTTGATTTTCTTATTTTTACTAATATTTTTATTTCTATGAAAATTTAAAAGAAGAAATTGAATCGGTATTGTCCATGGTTTTTTCTTATATGTGTTGTAAAGTATCACAAATTTTCGAAAGAACCAAACTTCAAAATTCAATATGAGACTTTTTTGTATTTCTTTATTCATTCCCATCCAATCAAAAAAAAAGGGGGTTTGCTTAGATGCATTAATTTCTTGATCTTGGTAAATTGGAACAAAATAATTTTTTTTCTTATCAATTTTAGCAATTATTTGATATTTATTAGTTGGAGTTTTAGTCTTTTTTTTATCTTTGCTTCCGGTATCGATCCAGGACTCAATATCGACCCTCTTTCTAAGACAAAAATGGATAAGTCGCCAATCAAAATATTTTCGGTTTGGACTTTTCTCGATATCGATAATATCATTTTCCGCTAGATAATTAGTCATAGGAATACCTTCTAAGATATCAAATAATTTGCTTTTATTTGTGTTGGAATTATAAAGAATCGTTTCTTTATTAGTTGGTGATTCATAAATAGAAAAGTCCGTCTTTTTTTCATAATTAATAGATTTAGATGATAAAAGACTATATTTAGCGTGTTTTTTTTTTTTTAAATTATTCTTTTGCTGTTGATTCGAAAATAAGTTTACCTCAAATTTTTTGTCATAATGAATGAATTGGTCTTGTTCATTTAAATTCCATTTGCTTAATTTTTTATTTTCAGCCATATGGTGTTGATAGATTCTATTTCGCCATTTTTCTGGCATTAATCTAGACCATCTAAGCTGAGATAAATCATATTTATATTGATAATGACTTCTTAACCAGTTTTTCCGTTGATTCATTAAAGAAAAAGAATTTATCAAATTTTTTTCTTTTAATTTCGAATTAAATAATCCTTGGTCTATAAAATAATCTTTTATTTCATTCTTAAGAAAAAGGTTCTGGTATTCAAAGATTGATCTTAATTTATATAAGTTAAGAATTTTTCTTTGTGATAGTTTGTAAAATACATAGGCTTGTGATAAGAAAGATATATCACAAAAAATTTTTGAATTCTTATTAATAACAGCGATATCTCTTGACTTTTTTATAATCGAAATAAAGTGAAATTTATTTTGATTTGGTTTATCGATTTTTTTTTTATTTGATTCATTATTGGAAATGTATTTAGTAATAATCTTTTTTATTGATTCAAGAAAAAGCTGTGCATTGAGCCTTGGAATATTAATGATACTTAAAAAGATATCTATGTATATATTTTCAATCAAAATTTTTATAAAAAAGTAAATTTTATGTGATAATCGAGCATTTTTTTTTTTTAATATGTATGAAATTTTTTTTGATGAGTTGAATTTTTTAACATTAGAACTTCTTTTTATTTTTTTAAGACTAATAGTTTTTTCTGAAGTTCGATTTTTTTTGTTCTTTTCTTTTATAATTTTTTCTATTTGATTTAGAATTATCTTTCGGCTAGAAGAAAGATCTTTCATTTTTTTTTCTATCAGTGAATAATTTGTACACGGTATAGGTCGAATTCGAGTGGACAATTTCGAAACCATATGATGGTTGTTATTGATTATCGAATCTTTTTTTTTTTTATTTTCATTTAATTCATCTATTTCTCTAAATTCCGATGGTGAATTTTGAAATAATTTTGTTCTTTCTTCTAAAATTGGTATAACTTGAAAACCATTTTTTGTTCTCTTTCTAATTTTTTTTTCAAGTTTTTTAAAGATGGGTTTAAAAATTGAAAGCCGTTTTTTGGGAGAACCAAAAGGAAATTCCGTTTCCATTCCCCAAACTGTTAAAAAACAAAAATCCTTTTCTTGTACTTTCTTTTTTTTTTTACTTTTAGAAGTATAAGGGAATTTTAACTTAGATCTGTGCCAAGGTTTTAAACGAAAAGGAAATAGGATCTTTATTTGAATCCCACTTATTAACCAATTTTTCGGAAATTGTTTTTCTGAGATCTGAACTCCATTATAGGTACATTTAACATGCATCTCTCTACCCCAATTCTTAAAATCGTCGGACCATTCGGGAGTTTGAAAAAATAATATACGAATGATATTTTTAGTTATTATTAATGAGGGTAATATAATATATTTTCTAAGAATTGATTGAGTTACTAAAGCACAACCTCTTATTACTTGAGCAAAAAAAATTGTATCCCAGGTTTCAGCGATTTTTATTCGTGCTTTATCCTCTCTTTTGTTGTCTTTTATTTTTTTTTCTTTTCTTTTGTACTCTTCTTTTTTCTTATTTTCTTTTGTTTTTTTCTTTCTATTTATATAAGTAGAATCAAAAATTTTTAATTCTATGTTTTTATACATACAATTTATAAACATTGTTTTCATCAGTTCAAAAATACCAAAAGACAAAAAAAGATATTTTTTTATTCTATCCAAAAAAATCGGAGAATGCACATTTGCTTGAAACAGTTTAAAAATAGGTATTTTACGTCTTTGTGCTCGCATGGATCCTTTTATTATGTCTCGACGAAAGTCCGGTTGTTGTGAATAACGTATCAAATTTACTTCATTTATGTATATTGGGTCAGAATTCCTTGTATCTTTGGTATTATTGTAAGTATCATTATTTTGTTGATTATTATTTAAAACCATTATATTATCACCAAAAATCAGTATAAGTTTGGCTTTTCGTGAACGAATTTCATGATCTTCCGCCAGGTTTTCTTCATCATCCTTGCCCTCTTCTTGTTCCAACTCGTTAATTAATTTGTATGACCATCGAGGAACTTTTTTACGTATTTCTTTTAGTCCAGTCGAATTTTTTCTACTTGTTTTTTTTTTTTGATTCGCTATAACTGTATCAAATAACAATTTGAAAAATTTTCTTTGATTTTCGAAATCCATTTTTTCTTGGTTGTGGTTTTCGAAAAAGGAGAGTCCCTTTTCTTCATAAGTAGTAATAAGAAGAATAAGATGAATTTTATTTATCCAAAACCTTTTGCTAAAATTTGTTCGGAAAATTTTATTTAGCATTGAGAATGAGAAAAAAAACTGCATTTTTCCGCGGTAGGGTCCGCTCAATAAGGGATCATATGTTTGGGGTAAGTACTCTTTTTTTGTTTTATCATTACACAATCTAGTCCTTTTTTCCAGTGTTTTTGTAGCAAGATATCCTTTATCGAGAGCTTGGACTCGATTTATAAA